ACTTTACCATATTCCGAATTCAATGGTTTCAATAAATTCCCTACGGTAGTTTGTCTTGGCCTAGATCTAGAACTACCCTCAACGGTTTGTGTAGCCATAAATCCTATTTAATCATTGGTTGAGATCTGTTGACTTTGTATACCATTCCGTTGTAGTTGTAAATAAACTATCTTATCGTAGATCCGTTGTGATCTTGAAATTATCTAAAAATGGAAACAGCAACCCTAGTCGCCATCTTCATATCTGGTTTACTTGTAAGCTTTACGGGGTACGCCTTATATACCGCTTTTGGGCAACCCTCTCAACAATTAAGAGATCCATTCGAAGAACACGGGGACTAGACTAGTTGAAGTAATGAGCCGCCCGATATGGGAGGCTCATTACTTCAGTTGATATAATGAAAAATCATTTCATTTTTTAGTCGGAACCTTAGGTGGTTCTCGAAAAAAGATAGCGAAAAAAATTATCCCTAAAGTCGAGACTAAAAGGAAGGTATAAACCAATGCTTCCATAGATTCGATCGTGGTTTACAATTATAGCTTTCACACCTATTCGTTTGAGTGAGGTCGTTTACCATATCATATAAAAAAGGGAAAGAATCAAAGAAAAGAAGGTGATTCAAGTCAATATTTCTCGAGTACCCTATTCAAATAAAAAAAAAAATAGAAGCGAAAGATACCAGAGCAATCTTGTATCAAACTGCTTGTCTCCTTGTAGTTGGGTCTCCAAGTTTTTGGAATGCTCCAAATTCCACTTGAGCATCCAAATCTGGATCAATACCAGCAAAAACATCTCTGAACAAGGTTCTAGCGCCATGCCAAATGTGTCCGAAAAAGAAGAGCAAAGCAAACGAAGCATGCCCAAAAGTGAACCAACCCCTTGGACTACTACGAAAAACACCATCGGATTTCAAAGTAGCCCGGTCTAATTCAAAAATTTCACCTAATTGTGCACGTCTAGCATATTTTTTTACAGTAGCAGGATCACTATAACTGACTCCATTGAGTTCGCCACCATAGAACTCAACAGTTACACCTACTTGTTCAACACTATACTTTGATTCTGCCCTTCGAAAAGGAACATCTGCCCTCACAATTCCGTCTCCATCTACCAAAACTACCGGGAATGTTTCAAAAAAAGTAGGCATACGACGTACAAAAAGCTCGCGCCCTTCTTTATCTCTAAAGACGGGGTGGCCTAACCATCCAACAGCTATTCCATCCCCACTGTCCATTGAACCCGCTCTGAATAATCCCCCTTTTGCCGGATTATTACCAATGTAATCATAAAAAGCTAATTTTTCGGGAATTTTAGACCAAGCTTCCGATAAACTCAGATTTTCGGCTAGTCCGGCACCAACTCTTCGATATATTTCTTGCTGGAAGTATCCCTGATCCCACTGATAACGAGTGGGACCAAATAACTCGATTGGGGTAGTTGCTGAACCATACCACATAGTTCCAGCAACAACAAAAGCTGCAAAAAAAACAGCAGCGATACTACTAGAAAGTACAGTTTCAATATTGCCCATACGTAATCCTTTGTATAGACGTTGAGGCGGACGGACACTAAGATGGAATAGGCCCGCTAATATGCCCAGTGTACCCGCTGCAATATGATGAGAAGCGATTCCTCCCGGAATAAAAGGATCAAAACCTTCCGCGCCCCACGCTGGGCTTACAGATTGTACTTTTCCAGTTAGTCCATAAGGATCGGACACCCATATTCCAGGACCATATAAACCTGTTACATGAAATGCGCCAAAGCCAAAGCAAGCCACCCCTGAGAGAAATAAATGAATTCCAAAGATCTTGGGCAAATCCAAAGAGGGTTTTCCCGTACGTTCATCACAGAATATTTCTAGGTCCCAATACACCCAATGCCATATGGCCGCCAAAAAGCACAAGCCAGAAAACACAATATGTGCACCTGCTACGCCTTCATAACTCCAAATACCTGAATTCGTTACAGTTCCTCCTGAAATACTCCAACCACCCCACGAATTGGTTATTCCTAAACGAGTCATGAAGGGTAGAACGAACATACCTTGTCTCCACATTGGATCAAGAACGGGGTCAGAGGGATCAAAAACCGCTAATTCGTATAGAGCCATAGAACCGGCCCAACCAGAAACTAGAGCCGTATGCATTATATGGACAGAAAGCAATCGACCGGGATCATTCAATACGACAGTATGAACACGATACCAAGGCAAACCCATGGAAATACCCCTTTATCAAAGAAAAATAGACACTATGTAACTTTATCGCATTGGAATATACTATGTACTTTTGAGCGGATTCTGTATGAGAAAAGGTTACTATTTATTCTATTCCGTTTAAAATAACGGAAGAATTCTGTTCGTAAGAACAAAGAGAAGCAGATCTATTCTATACCCGATAAGTACCAATACGCAATGGGAGCATCGGTCCCATTTTGTGGGAACGAATGGATGGATACTTGTTTATTATTAGAACGATTGATCCCTTCATTAAAATTTGTATTTATTCATTCTCTCTTTCTCTAAAAACCTTCCCATTTATGTATAAACTAGTAGAATAAACAGAAAAAAATGATGAAGACAATAAACTCATTCTTACGTTTCCGTATTAAAGTGAAGTATAGTACTTAATTTTTTTCTTTAATTTAATGCCCATTGGTGTTCCAAAAGTACCTTTTCGGAGTCCTGGAGAGGAAGATGCAGTTTGGGTTGACGTATAGTGCGACTTGTCAGACATATTGGGTCATATGGGATTTACCCGTTTTCTCCCCCGATCGAGATATCCTCTGTTTCGCCCAAGAAATATTGTATTGATTGGTTCTTCAATCATTCGGAGCGTGAAGTGAAATTGGATCAATTTCTATTGAGGATCAATATTATCAATTAGAAGAATTTATGGTTGACTTGGACTAAAAAAATCAAATATCCAGGCTCCGTTCAGAAAATACCAAACAAATTGGTAATAGTAATATATGTACAATTACCGCTTGTAGCATAGACGATTCGTAATATTTAATTCAATTATAGGAGTGATCTCAAACTGACATGCCAACCAATATGATGAATACATCGAATAGTTTGGGAGAGGCATAAAACGAATTTTTAAAGTCGTAGCAAAAAGAAATGGTACTGAGATTATTTGTCCTATATGTGCAAATAGAATTCGGATAGATCTTTCCCCGGAGTAGAACATGAACCTAAAAGAATTGAAAGGACCCATTCAGGAACAAGAAAATGACATCGTGATTTGAATCTCGACGAAACAATACATCAATGAAAGGTTAATACAAAAAATGAAGTTCAGTAAATTCTTTTTTTTTTTAGGGATATGGAAGGGAGCCAAAACTTATGTTTTTTTTTTGAAAAATAGAAGAAAAATCCCTTTATTTTCATTAGAAAAACGGAAATCTGTTACAAAAAAAAAGATAGGATTGGAATCGACACATTGATTCTTTTTTCACAATTTTTTTGAACCGTATGCATCCAAAGATGCGCGTACGGTTCAAAGGGGATACAATTTTGTCCTAATCAACCGACTTTATCGAGAAAGATTACTTTTTTTAGGCCAAGAAGTTGATAGTGAGATCTCAAATCAACTTGTTGGTCTCATGGTATATCTCAGTATAGAAGATGATACTAGGGATCTTTATTTGTTTATAAACTCTCCCGGCGGATGGGTAATACCAGGAATAGCCATTTATGATACTATGCAATTTGTTTCGCCCGATGTGCATACAATTTGCATGGGATTAGCCGCTTCAATGGGATCTTTCATTCTGGTCGGAGGAGAAATTACCAAACGTCTAGCATTCCCTCACGCTTGGCGCCAATGAGTTTTTATTTGAAAAAAAAAAGAAGAAGACTATGCCTTCGCCATATCGAATGTGAATAATATGAAAAATAGGTAATAATAGCATGGCACTTCGAGTTCGATATGAACAAACTAGTATTGTTTTTCCTAACATGAGATTTTGTATCGAGATAGTAGTATGAAACAAAGGTTATTCCGATTTGATCTTATGTGTCAGGAGTACATTTCAGCGTCACAAACCGTTTTTCTTCCACACCAGAAGTCTCTTTATCTTTATGATAGTTACGTTACGAAAGAAAGAGTACGAAAATGAAAAAAAAAAAGAAACTTTGGGATTGCTAAATCACAGACGAGATAAATATAGAAAGCAACAGAACCATCATAGTATTTTTTGACTCCTACAATACGAAAGGAAGGGTGGTAAATGGATCATTCAACGATCTGGATCGGATGGATTCTATTTTTTTCTTCGATAGAATAGAAATTGAAGAGAAGGGAGGAAGAAATGCCATTGCAGAGCCGTATGCAATGCACAAAAGATGCCTGTACGGCTGTTCCATTCTATTTGTTTTTTTTTCTTCTTGTTTTTTTATCCCTTACTTTAGCCCAATCCTGCAAGATAGAAGAACCGTTCATGCATGAGGTTATATCAATATTATCAGGGTCATGATTCACCAACCTGCTAGTTCTTTTTATGAGGCACAAGCGGGGGAATTTATCCTGGAAGCGGAAGAACTACTGAAACTTCGCGAAACCCTCACAAAGGTTTATGTACAAAGAACGGGCAACCCTTTATGGGTTATATCCGAAGACATGGAAAGGGATGTTTTTATGTCAGCAACAGAAGCCCAAGCTCATGGTATTGTTGATCTTGTAGCGGTCGAAAATGAAAATACTGGAGATTTCGTGTAAATACATGATTCCGTTTCAAATCAGAATTCGAATTTTTCGTGATTTGATATTGAATAGAAATAATTCATAATCATCAATCATCAGGTTAAGATCGATCTAAACCAACCTATTTTATTATATATATGTATGATATGCCGACAATTAAACAACTTATTAGAAACACAAGACAGCCAATAAGAAAAATCACGAAATCCCCCGCACTTCGAGGATGTCCTCAGCGTCGGGGAACATGTACTAGGGTGTATGTGCGACTCGTTTAGATCATGAGTTCGAACAAACGAAACCATTTTTCCAGTGCCAATCACCAATAGGATAGATAGAGTGGAAAAAGCCATTTTTACTATCTAAAAATGAGGATGAGGATCTATCATATACCTATATTTTTTGTGTATGAAATTTATGGTTTCCATTGGTGCAAATCCAATCACCTCAATTTGAGATGAAAAGCAATTCCCCATTGGTAGCAAATAGTTATCCATTAAGCGGAGGAAATAGTATAGTACTACAAGAAGCAAAAAGGTTATGCTCCCTTTCTTGAAAGAACGGACTAACAAGGTCAGCTACCTAGCCAACTTTCATAATTAAATGCCGTCACTGTATGGATAGCCTTTTTTGTGAAAAGATCTATTACTGTATAATTGATTGGTAGAGCCAAAGAGAGTGAACTATACAAGTTTACAATAACATTTGATTAAATGAAAGAAGAGGCTCCGGTGTATAGAGAGGACCTCACCGTTTATGAAATAACCATAGAAACGATGGAACCCACTATTTTTTGCTTTTATTTAATATCGTTAGAATTTCTTATTTCTAGGTATTTTACCTGGAAGGATTCAAAATAGTGGTTGGGAAGGTCATAGTAGCAAAAGCCATTGGAATTTATATTTTATATATCGGAATAATCCGTTTTGTTATTAATCAACCGGGGGATAAAAGGATGACTGAAAGAAGAGAAATCAATTAGTTATTCATTCATTAAAGTGTAATTTGATTCAATGACCAGAGTTAGACGAGGATATATAGCTCGGAGACGTCGAACAAAAATTCGTTTATTTGCATCAACCTTTATAGGAGCGCATTCAAGACTTACTCGAACCATTACTCAACAGAAAATGAGAGCTTTGGTTTCCTCTCATCGAGATAGGGGCAGGCAAAAGAGGGACTTTCGTCGTTTGTGGATCGCTCGGATAAATGCAGCGGCTCGTGAGAAAGGGGTATTCTATAGTTATAGTAGATTAATACACAATCTGTACAAGAAGCAATTACTTCTTAATCGTAAAATACTTGCGCAAATAGCTATATCAAATAAAAATTGTCTTTACATGATTTCCAATAAAATTATGAAATAAAAGACATTCTAAAGTCATATATAGGAATGATTGAAACCGAATTGCATTCCCCGGAGAATGGACTCCGGGAAGATAGAATAAAAAAAATTCAGATAAGATAAGTAGTAGAAATGAACGAACATCTTTCAAAAAAAAAAAGATTTATTCTTTCCCTATTTGTTGTTTCTTATAACACAACAATCAAATCTGGATTTGAGGCTTTTCGAACAAAACATCAATCTGAGCTTGAATTCCGATTGAAGTTTTGAATCAATGGAAGAGTATATCTATTTGTTTCTGGTTCTAGGACCGGTAGTTCTAGGGATTGACTCGGCTCTCTCAAACTGTTTTTCATTATTAAGAAAAGGTAACAAAGATAAAATACGAGCTTGTTTTATAGCAATAGTAATTAATCGTTGTTGTTTCAAGGTCAATCTATTCACCCGTCTAGATAATATTTTTCCTTGTTCACTAATAAATCGACTAATTAAACTCATGTTTCTATAATCAATTCGATCCCCCGATTCAATTGGGGGAAAACGCTTACGAAAAGATCGCTTGGATTTACGAAAAGGTTGCTTGGATTTATCCATGGTTTATTCCTTATCTCTAAAATTCTATTTCTTTATTTTCTTTATTCATTTCAGATCCGACCGAAATAGGTTTTTTTTGTATATTCTATATTTTTATTTGTATATTATATATATATATGTTTATGTTAAGATATGTTAAGTTCTTCCTTTTCCTGCCCCCTTGAAAGATCAAACACACGTTCGATTTATTTCTTTATTTCCCCATGAATCCTATGCTTGTGACAATATCGACAAAATTTTCTCAAGTCTAATCGACTGGGTGTATTGTGCCGATTCTTTTGAGTAATATATCTAGAAATGCCTGGCGATTCCTTATTGACACCATTTTGGACACAACTGGTACATTCCAAAATAACTCTAACTCGGATATCTTTACCCTTAGCCATGAACCCCCTTTGTATTTTTGTTTGATCAACTTAACTCTTCTGTTTTCGACCCGAACCTAAGAAGACGAAAAGAACAAAAAAGAAAAAAAAATCAATATCAATAGAAGTTACTAATTAGAAATTCCATTTCTAAATATTTTGTTGTAATTCTAATTAATATTAATAGAATATTATTATATATATAGTAATAATGTAAGTAATAATATAGTAATAATGTAAGTAATACAATTTTTTTCTAACTATCAATTATTCCTATCCTAATCCCAGTATTTCATTTAAGTATCTTTTTTTTATGCTATGATTTCGTGGAGCTTTTTTTTTTACCTTAGACTGAACCCCCCTTTCTATTTCTGTTCTCCAAAATGGGATCTTAGATCCACCGGATTTTTGCTGAGGTTCAATATACTTTTTCTTTCTCTTTCCTTCCTATCCTAAAGAACTGAAAAAAGGGGGACTAAGTTTAAGTTTTAGTCACGTCACGTAGAATTGTATCTCAAATTTTCTTCATTTTTTTCGCATATTATATTTATTATATTAATAATATTAATAACTAATAATCTAGAAAAAAGGGAATGACAAAGCATCCGGGAATAAACGATTAATTTCTATCAATAGACCCGCTAAAGACCCAAACCATAGAGTAGTTAGCACAGGCGCTGTGGAAAGATATGTTTTTATATCTCGCATTGAAAATCCTCCTTATTTATTGTAATACATATATGGTCAGATGCTGTAGTTCAAGATCATTTGTATTTTTTTGTACGGAATTCCTAACAAAAATGGATATGTACAATGAACAGTAGATAAGATTTTCCTACCCCTGTCCCTAAAAAAGAAAAAGAGACCCTCTTCTTCCTAAGCAAAATAGTCATCTTTTTTATACGTTAGGTTTCAGATGTATATAATTCTTTTATTATATGAAACCAAAAAGAAGAAATGACAAGAAAATTGTATATGGATCGAGGAAAAAATAACGATGTGGAAAACAAGACATGGATTTTGTACAATGACACTGTACAAAAATTTTGTAAAAGGGATGTAGCGCAGCTTGGTAGCGCGTTTGTTTTGGGTACAAAATGTCACGGGTTCAAATCCTGTCATCCCTACCTATTACTTTTCCTATGGGTGGTAACGAGGGATTAATTGACTGGGATCTGAGTGAGATCAATTAAATAAAATTGGACATAATCTTTCATTTTTGCATACCAATGTATACAAGACGCATTGGGGGTACAAAAATGAGAAAATCCTTTTCTTTACAATCGTATCTCCTGTCATAAAAAAGCGCTCTTAGTTCAGTTCGGTAGAACGCGGGTCTCCAAAACCCGATGTCGTAGGTTCAAATCCTACAGAGCGTGATTCCGTTTATGTTATTTCGAATCACAATAAAAAAAAACTTAACAAAACACAGTTGAATTGCAACTTGAATTTGACCTCCTGCAAGGAGGAGGTCAATCAAAAAAAAAATGTTATTCAATCAAAGGTCCAACTGATCACCGCGTCTGTATTGTAAATATGCAGTTACAAATAATCCTGCTAAAGTAATAGGAATTAGACCTAAGACGATTCCAAATAGAAGAACTTCAATCATTTCGATTTGTTTGAGGAGATAAAAAGAAAGGTAAGATCTATCCCTAAATATTAATCTGAAAAATCCATGAATCTCAATGACCAAGAGTTACCAATATGACCAAGAATTCACAATTGACACGGGAAAGGACCGTAGAATACCTGAAGGAGAGATTTTTATGAATTTGTTCATTCAATTCATTTCAAATAAGTCGTATCTTGTTCAAACCAATCAATAGAGCTGGGGTTATAGTTGAAGCAGCCAATAGAAAACCGAAATAACTCGTTATAGTAAGCATGAAAGAGCTAAATTAGATATCTTCTTTTGATACATATGTTGATAAAACACTTACCTAAGTTTCCATTTTTGAATTTTATACTTACTTTAAACCATTGGATTCAGTAATAGGTTGAGTAATTGTCCATAATATCTCAAATCAGAAGAAAAAAAGGATCCGGGGGTTTATCGAAAAACCTTTATTTTCATTTTTTATTTCGAGTCCAACTCGATTCGAAGAAAAGCAACTTCCCTTATCCTTTTAGGTTCTATTCCATATTCTGTTTTTCCATATCAAGAAGTTCCATCTTGTAGTTCGGTCAAGAACAAGAAAGAACCCTTGTTTTGGATCTAATGTAACAATGGTTGCATTGCAAATATTGATTGTTCCAACTATGTTCTGTTTCTTTCATCAAATACTATCTACTCTAATCAATCTATTTCTATTATAGTATAGTAATAGTATATTTTTTGTACGACCAATCAATTACTTGAAATAAATGAAAGTATTCGAACAAAAAAATGGGAACCATAAAAAGGGTTTATCAATTTTAGATATAATTAAATTGTGTGAAGATAATACTATCTTTCACTTTCAGGAATTAGTAGAACCCATTGATTCACACTTTCCCAAGACCTTTACTTTCTATTTCGAAGTCAATAATGGAAACCTTATAAAGAATTTATTTGAGGAATTTTCTATTGATCTATTGAATAACATACAATTATGCTGCAATTATGCATAGACAAGGAACAAAAAATAAGAAAGAAATTCTGTAGTATTTCATTTCGATACTGATCGAGACTGCGTTGCTGTGCCAGAGGAAGGATAGCTATACTGATTCGGTATACTCTAAATACACCTTTGGTACAAAATTGACAATCTCACAAAGATGAAATATCAGTGGTTTTCTCCTTACTGATCCCATCTTTCGCGGAATCAATTCCCTTTTTTTAATGTACAAGAATTTTTGGAGCTCAGCATGTCTGGAAGCACGGGAGAACGTTCTTTTGCTGATATTATTACCAGTATTCGATACTGGGTCATTCATAGCATTACTATACCTTCCCTATTCATTGCGGGTTGGTTATTCGTCAGTACAGGTTTAGCTTACGATGTATT